ATCATCACCACGTATTCAATTAATAGATTTAATGACTAAAAATTCGGAATTTTATTTGTCCATTGGTCAAAATAAACAAATAAACAGAAACCCAATTTTTAAGGAAGAAAACCCTTTCGATTTATAATGATAAAATCAATCTTTTCCATTTTTTTGAATCCAGTCGCGAGGTATAAATAGTAGGTATGAATCATAGTTCAAATATTTCTCGATCTATTCCATATATTCCGTGCTCCAGATAAAAAAATGAATATCCGACGAAGCAGAACTCATCTCTCTCAAGATGACAGACCCATTCTCTGTACTATCAATAGGATCAATTATAACAAGTCACACACTCATATTCCGGAAATACAGAAACAAAAGAATTTCACGGTCGAACTGCCAGAATAGACTAGAAATGAGAGTCCTAAGTAATTCATTTTGGATTGAAAAGCCAGGACTTCATTATTTTTATGGACCTAATTCATTGAAATTCCATCTAGTAAAACGGAAGAATTATAAATCTCCAAAATAATAGATAGGAATACCGCAAATAGAGCCATTGCGACCCCCATCAAAGGGGTAGTTCCCCACCCAGGAGCCACTTTCCCGTATTCTGAATTCAATGGTTTCAATAAACTCCCTGCATTAGTTCGTCTTGGACCAGATCTAGAACTATCCTCAACGGTTTGTGTAGCCATAAATCCTATTGCATTGGTTGAGATCGGTTGACTTTGTATACTATTCCGTTGTAAATAAAGGATCTTATCATAGATCCGTTATAGTTTTGAAATTTGATAATAATGGAAACAGCAACCTTAGTTGCCATCTTTATATCTGGTTTACTTGTAAGTTTTACCGGGTACGCCTTATATACCGCTTTTGGGCAACCCTCTCAACAACTACGAGATCCATTCGAGGAACATGGGGACTAAATGGAAGTAAAGTAATGAGCCTCCCAATATGGGAGGCTCATTACTTTACTTCCATTTAGATAAAGATAATGTAAGATAATGAAAAATCATTTCGCCTTTTTAGTCGGAACCTTAGGCGGCTCTCGAAAAAATATAGCGAAAAAAATTATTCCTAGAGTCGAGACTAAGAGGAATGTATAAACCAATGCTTCCATAAATTGATCGTGGTTTACAATTATAGCTTCCACACCTGTTCATTTGGGATCATCTCCCAGATTAAGAAAGGACAAGAGTCAAAAGTCAAAGAAAGGGCGGTGATTCAAATCAACATTTCTCTGGTACTCTATGTCAAAGTTAAATAATAAAAATATAATAGAGGCAAAAGATACAAGAGCAGTATTGTATCAGACGACTTGTCTCCTTGTAGTTGGATCTCCAAGTTTTTGGAATGCTCCAAATTCCACTTGAGCATCCAAATCTGGGTCAATACCAGCAAAAACATCTCTGAACAAGGTTCTAGCACCATGCCAAATGTGTCCGAAAAAGAAGAGCAAAGCAAACGAAGCATGTCCAAAAGTGAACCAACCCCTTGGGCTGCTACGAAAAACACCATCCGATTTCAAAGTAGCACGATCTAATTCAAAAATTTCACCCAATTGAGCACGTCTAGCATATTTTTTCACAGTAGCAGGATCACTATAACTGACTCCATCGAGTTCGCCGCCATAGAACTCAACAGTTACTCCTACTTGTTCGACACTATACTTAGATTCCGCCCTTCTAAAGGGAACATCGGCTCTTACAATTCCGTCTCCGTCTACCAAAACTACTGGAAATGTTTCAAAAAAAGTAGGCATACGGCGTACAAAAAGCTCACGCCCTTCTTTATCTCTAAAGATAGGATGTCCTAACCATCCAACCGCTATTCCATCCCCATTGTCCATCGAGCCCGCTCTAAATAAACCTCCTTTTGCTGGATTATTGCCAATGTAATCATAAAAAGCTAATTTTTCTGGAATTTTAGACCAAGCTTCTGATAAACTCTGATTTTCATCTAGTCCGGCACCAACCCTTCGATATATTTCTTGCTGGAAGTATCCTTGATCCCATTGATAACGAGTGGGACCAAATAATTCGATTGGGGTAGTTGCGGAGCCATACCACATCGTTCCAGCAACAACAAAAGCTGCAAAAAAGACAGCAGCGATACTACTGGAAAGGACAGTTTCAATATTACCCATACGTAATCCTTTGTATAGGCGTTGGGGGGGGCGGACACTAAGATGGAATAGGCCCGCTAATATGCCCAATGTACCTGCTGCAATATGATGAGAGGCTATTCCTCCCGGAACAAAAGGATCAAAACCCTCTACCCCCCACGCAGGATTTACAGATTGGACTTTTCCGGTTAGTCCATAAGGATCAGATACCCATATTCCAGGACCATACAAGCCTGTTACATGAAATGCACCAAACCCAAAGCAAGCTAATCCTGAAAGAAATAAATGAATTCCAAAGATCTTGGGCAAATCCAAAGAAGGTTTTCCTGTACGTTCATCACAGAATATTTCTAGATCCCAATATACCCAATGCCAGATAGCCGCCAAGAAGCACAAACCAGAAAACACAATATGTGCCCCAGCCACACCCTCGTAACTCCAAATACCCGGATTCGTTATAGTCCCTCCTGTGATACTCCAGCCGCCCCACGAATTGGTTATTCCTAAACGAGTCATGAAGGGTATAACGAACATACCCTGTCTCCACATTGGATCAAGAACGGGGTCAGAGGGATCAAAAACGGCTAATTCGTATAGAGCCATTGAACCGGCCCAACCAGCAACGAGAGCTGTATGCATTATATGTACAGAAATCAACCGACCGGGATCATTCAATACGACGGTATGAACACGATACCAAGGCAAACCCATGGAAATACCCCTTTATCAAAGAAAAATAGACACTATGTAACTTTATCGCATTGGAAAAGACTATGCTATGGACCTCTCCCTTTCAGTGGATTATTTTGGAACAAGGGTTCATATTATTGAATATTGAATTCCATTTCTTTCGTTGGGAATAATGGAACAATTCTTTTCATAGGAACAAAGATAAGCAGATCTATTCTATACCCGATAAGTACCAATACGCAATGGGGGATTGGTCCCATTTTCTATGAGCGAATGCGTAGATACTTGTTCATCATTCGAAGAGCCCGACCCATTTGTAATAATTTTCCCTTATTAATTTCGTCTTACTATTTGGTAATATCCAGGGATAAAAATATTACGTTTCCACATCAAAGTAAAATATAGTACTTAACCCCCTTTCTTTCAGTTGATGCCTATTGGTGTTCCAAAAGTACCTTTTCGGAGTCCTGGAGAGGAAGATGCAATTTGGGTTGACGTATAGTGCGACTTGTCAGACATATTGGGTCATATGGGATTTCCCCGTTCTCTCCCCCGATCGAGATACCCTCTGTTTCGCCCAAAAAAGATTGTTTGAACCATCAATAATTTGGAGCGTGAAATGCAATTAGATCCATTTTTGAGGGGGTCGAAATCAATATTAATATTATCAATTAGCCAAATTTATGGTTGGCTTGGTTGGACCAATCCAATAAAATGAAGTATCCAGGCTCCGTTCAGAAAATACCCAATTGGTAATATATGTATGATTACCACTTGTATCATAAGTGATTACTTGATAGCATATGGGCGATCTCAAACTGCCAATCAATGAAATAATATTATGACTACATCGCGTATTTGTTGTAAGAAAGGCACGAAATGAATTGAAAAAAGTAAAAGTGGTATTGGGAGCATTTGTCCTATATGTGCAAATTGAAATCGGGCAGATATTTACCCGGAGTAGAACATAAACCTAAAATAATTGAGGAGGCCCATTCAGGAACAAGAAAATTACATCGTAATTTGGATTCGATTTCGATGAAACAATACATCAATGAGAGGTTAATTCGATAAGTTTAGTGGATTCTTTTATTTTTTACAGAGATTCGAGCAAAAAAAATCTTTCTTAAAAAAAAATCGAAGAAAAAGCCCCTTCATTAGGAAGTAGAAAAGTCCTACTATAAAAAAAGTAAAGGAGGGTAGAATCAATACAATACATTGATTCTTTTTTTTTTGAACCGTATGCATCCAAAGGCGCGTGTACGGTTCCTAAGGGATAAAATTTTGTCCTAATCAACCGACTTCATCGAGAAAGATTACTTTTTTTAGGTCAAGAAGTTGATAGCGAGATCTCAAACCAACTTATTGGCCTGATGGTATATCTCAGTATAGAGGATGAGACCAGAGATCTTTATTTGTTTATAAACTCCCCCGGCGGGTGGGTAATACCCGGAGTCGCAATTTATGATACTATGCAATTTGTGCCACCAGATGTGCATACAATATGCATGGGATTAGCCGCTTCAATGGGATCTTTCATCCTGGTCGGAGGAGAAATTACGAAACGTATAGCATTCCCTCACGCTTGGCGCCAATGAGTTTTTTGTTTGAAAGAAAAAAGAAAACTATGCCTTCGCCATATTTAATATTTTAATATAAATAAGAATTTGTAAGATAATATTTAAGTAATAATAGCATGGCACTTCGAGTTCGATATGAACAAACCATTATTGTTTTTTCAGAACATGGGATTATATATCGGGCGAGTAATATGAGACAAAGGGTATTTATGATTTGATCTTATCTATCCGGGCTTCATTTCAGCGTCACAAACTTTTATTTTTCACGCCAGAAGCCTCTTTCCAATATTTATGTTATGAAATATGAAAGAATACTCAAATGAAAAAAAAAAAACACAAGATCATTTTTTTTTTACTTTTTTTATTTTTAGTTGATCGGATCAAAAAGAAACTTTGGGATTGCTGAATCACATATGAGATAAATCATAAATATAGAAAGCAACGGAACCATCATAGTATTTTTGAACTCCCACGAAAAGAAGGGTGGTAAATGGATCACTTAACGATTTGGGTCTGATGGATCCTATTTCGTTTTTTGCTCAACGAACGTAAAAAGTCCATTGTGGAGCCGTATGCAATGCACAAAAAATGCCTGTACGGTTGTTCAATTATATATATATACTTATTTTTTCTTGTTATTCTTTAATCTTTTTGCCTAGTCCAATCAATCGTACGAGATCGCGGAAACATTCATTATGTTATATCATCAGGGTAATGATCCATCAACCTGCGAGTTCTTTTTATGAGGCACAAACAGGAGAATTTGTCCTAGAAGCGGAAGAACTTTTGAAACTACGCGAAACCCTCACAAGGGTTTATGTACAAAGAACGGGTAACCCCTTATGGGTTGTATCCGAAGACATGGAAAGGGACGTTTTTATGTCAGCAACAGAAGCCCAAGCTCATGGAATTGTTGATCTGGTAGCGATCGAAAATGCCGGGGATTTCACGTAAATCTGCGATTCCATCCATTTCGAACCATAATTTGGATGAATCTAAATTGAATATTTTATCTGCGTAAAGTAAAAAAAAAAAAAAGAAAATAGAAAAAATTCATAATCATCTGGTTAGGATTGATCTAAACCAGCCCATTTTCTATACCATTAAGTATGCCAACTATTAAACAACTTATTAGAAACACAAGACAGCCAATAAAAAATGTAACAAAATCCCCCGCTCTTCGGGGATGTCCTCAGCGTCGAGGAACATGTACTCGGGTGTATGTGCGACCCGTTCAGATCATGAGCCGGAACAAAATAAAGTACAATTTTTTCCAGTATCAATGACCAGTACCAATGAATAGGATAGGATAGAAGAATTCCAATCAATATAGAAAAAAACCTCCATTGCGTATCAAATTTATGGTTTCTATTGGTGCAAATCCAATCACCTCAATTGGAGATGAAAAGCAATTCCCCAGTGGTAGCAAATGGTTATCCATTAAGCGGGGGAAATCATATTTAAGAAGCAAAAGAATTAGGCTCCTACTCTTGCAAGAACGGACTATACAGGGTCAGCTACCTAGCCAACCTTTGTAATTAAATACCGTTACTGTATGGGTAGATCTCATTGTGAAAAGACTTATTACTGTACAATTCATGGGTAGAGTCAAAGAATGTGAACTGTACAAGTTACTAATAACATTGATTAATGGTGGAAGGGGCTCCGGTGTATAGAGAGGACCTCACCGTTTAAGAAGTAGCCATAGAAACGATGGAACCCACTATTTATTTATCCATTTACCTTTACTATTTATTGATACTTTATACTATACTCAACTTGAGTTACAATTTAGTATTTTTTTTGTTGATACCTAGTATCAATACAATTTCTTATTTCGAGGTTAAATGCCTGGAAAAATGGTGGTTGGGAAGGTCATAGTAGCAAAAGCCATTGGAATTTTTTTTTATACATTGGAAGAATCCGTTTTGTTATTAATAGACCAGGAAAGGGAAAAAGAATAACTGAAAGAAAATAAATCAATTAGTTATTCATCAAAGTTTAATTTGATTCAATGACCAGAATTAGACGAGGGTATATAGCTCGGAGACGTAGAATAAAAATTCGTTTATTTGCATCAACCTTTCGAGGGACTCATTCACGACTTACTCGAAATACTATTCAACAGAAAATGAGAGCCTTGAGTTCTGCTCATCGGGATAGGGGCAGGCAAAAGAGAAATTTTCGTCGTTTGTGGATTACTCGGATAAATGCAGCAATTCGTGAGATTGGGGTATCCTATAGTTATAGCAGATCCATACATGATCTGTATAAGAGACAGTTGCTTCTTAATCGTAAAATACTTGCACAAATAGCCATATCAAATACAAATTGTCTTTACATGATTTCCAATCAGATCCTTAAATAAGAAGATTAGAAGGAATCCACCTTAATGATTTAAGTGGGGCCCCGGAGAATGAGCTCCGGGAAGGTAGAGTAGAAATTAATATAAATAAGAGAAATATAGTAAAGTAAAAATGAATCAACACATTAAAAAAAGAAGCAATTTTTTCTTATGATGTGACAATCCAATCGGGGTTCTCCAATTTTTCGAACAAAATATAAATCTGAGTTGGGGTTCATATTGAAATTTTGATTCAATTGCAATTGAGGAATAGCCTATCTATTTATTTCTAATTCGAGGACCCGTGGTTCTAGGAGTCGATTCAGTTCTCTCAAATTGTTTCTCGTTATTAAGAAAGGGTAACAAAGATAAAATACGAGCTTGCTTTATAGCAATAGTAATTAATCGTTGTTGTTTCAAAGTCAATCTATTCACTCGTCTAGATAATATTTTTCCTTGTTCACTAATAAATCGACTAATTAAACTCATGTTTCTATAATCAATTCGATCCCCCGATCCAATTGGGGGCAAACGCCTACGAAAAGATCGCTTGGATTTAAGAAAAAGTCGCTTGGATTTATCCATGGTTTATTCCTTATCTTTTAAATCGTATTTCTTAATTCGAATTTCATTTGCGATCCTACCAAAATAGGATGAAATAGGATTGGGTTGTTTTATTTTTATAATTTATTATAAAATTTTTATATTAATATTTGAATATTATGTAATTTATTGCTGTTCCTTGGAGGGGTTACAAACGCGTTACATTTTCTCTATTTCTTTATCTCCCCATGAATCGTATGCTTGTAACAATAGGGACAAAATTTTCTCAATTCCAATCGACTAGGCGTATTGTGTCGATTCTTTTGAGTAATATATCTGGAAATGCCCCGCGATTCCTTATTAATATCGTTTCGGACACAACTGTTACATTCCAAAATAACCTTTACTCTGACATTTTTACCCTTGGCCATAAACCCCCCTTTTTTTTTTATTCACCCAACTCTTCTATTTTCGAAACGAAGAAGAAAAAAAGAAGTTGCTGACTCGAAACCCAATTATTAAATATTTCATTGCAATCAAATCAATAGAGAATATAAGTAATACGATGATTTCTAACTATCCATTAGTTTTAGTTATAGTATTTCATTTAAGTATCCTGTATGCGTTTGTTGTCCGCGACCTTTATTATTTACTTTACATTTTTGTTCTCCCTCTATTAATTCAGCGTGAACCTGAGTTTCGTTGCGGATGAATCTTTTTTGATTCTTTCTCTTTCCTTCTTTATTTATCCTAAAAAACTGAAAGAAAGAACAAAACAAAAAGGGTTAGTCACAGATAATTTATTCTATCTATAATCTTCTTCATCCCCAACTAGAATGAAAAAAAGGGGAATGTTAACGCATCTGGGAATAAACGATTAATCTCTATCAATAGGCCTGCTAAAGACCCGAACCATAGAGTGCTTAACACAGGTGCCACGGAGAGATATGTTTTAAAATCTCGCATTGAAAATCCTCCTTTTTTATTGTAATACATATATGATCAGATACACATGTCGTTGTTGATGATATTTGACTTTCTTTACAACAGAAAAAAGTGTCCACTCACTTTATTTTCTGAACATTACCGATTTTTATATTTATATTTTTTATTATATTGTTAATTATATTATATCTATTTGATCGATTTGATTCTTTTTTCTTTTATTATATGTTATATTGTTATATAAGACGAAAAAGAAATGACAAGAGCAATTGTATATCAATGGGAGAAATCACGATGTGGAAAACAAGATGGGGATTCTCTACAATGACACTATAGGCCAATTGAAAGGGATGTAGCGCAGCTTGGTAGCGCGTTTGTTTTGGGTACAAAATGTCACGGGTTCAAATCCTGTCATCCCTATCTATTACTTCTCCCATGTGCAGTAATGAAGGATCCATTGAGATCAATAAAAATTAGACATACATAACATAATGCTTTATGATACTATATGTATCCAAAGTGGGGGTTACAAATCAAATTCTTTTATTTACATACAGCCCTTTATATTGGGATAAGAAAGAAAGCGCTCTTAGTTCAGTTCGGTAGAACGCGGGTCTCCAAAACCCGATGTCGTAGGTTCAAATCCTACAGAGCGTGCTTCTGTTCTTCTTGGGTCGAATTACAAGTAAATAACTTTACTAACTAGAGCAGCAACCCTAATTTGACCTCCTCCTTTCTTTAATCCGCAGGAGGTCAATAAAAAAAAGAGATGTTATTTAAAAAGAGATGAGCTCTTACTTAATCAAAGGTCCAACTGATCGCCGCGTCTGTATTGCAAATACGCAGTTACGAATAATCCAGCCAAAGTAATAGGAATTAGGCCTAACACGATTCCAAATAGTAAAACTTCAATCATTTTTTAATTTTTTTTTTGAAAAGGTAGGTAAAAAAAAAGGGGGGGTAATATCTATCTCTAATATAGTAATCCAAATCGCCCACGAATCTCAATAATCAAGAATTACAATTTACATGGGAAGGAACTATGGACTACCTGGATATCTCACAAAAACATTTTTATGAATTGAATTGTTCATTCAATCAATTTCAAATAAGACGTATCTTGCTCAGACCAATAAATAGAGCTGAGGTTATAGTTAAAGCCGCCAGTAGAAAACCGAAATAACTAGTTATAGTAGGCATGAAGGAACTAAATGGGATACGTTCTATTTATACATATGTTTATTTATGAAACACTTACCTAAGTTTCTTATCTTGAAAAATATAAGATAATAAAAAGACCAATTGACAAAATGAGTCCCAATTGAATTGAAAGCTTTTGATTTCATTTATCATTCATTATTCATTTCATTATAGACAGCACAAACAATAGTGACAGAAATAAAAAAAAATTTATCCTCTTTGACATCTATTCATCCTACGATTCTGACTCAACCGATTTTTCGAGCAACTCTTGAATAAAGTATCTTGAATAAAGGAATGTCAAAATAACATGGAACTTCATTTCTAAATTAAAAATGAAACTCTCTTTAAATTAAATGAAATCCTATTTTCAATCATTTATATTTTCAATAAAAATATTATAATATAAATAGGGTCATTACTAAAATTACTAATATATATTAGTAATTTGGATCTTTTCTTTTTCAATTGTATTTATTCCATTTTTTTGATATTTTGTTTGGAACAAGAGCCTTATAACATAACACCCTTTTTTTGACTTTTATTTTAACTCGTTATTAGTTATTATTTTTTTAGTATTAT